ATCACATTGTTACAATATATATATAGAAAATATCACCACAATCATTCTATACAAAATATGCATCGGCCCTCGTTTTAGGGGTTTTTCGAGACATCCGTGTATATTAAGGGGGAGGGGGGTTTTTACCGAAAAAAACTTTTTTAAAAAAGCGGTTGATTTTTTTTTCTTTTTACCCAGGAGGGTCTAATAATAGTAAGTTTTATGCCAGATAAAATGAAGAATGTATTAGAATAGTGAAATGTATTTTACACTAACTATCATAGGAGACTTCTTTCCGAGAGGGTTAATGACGGTGTTTTTTTTAAACTTTTGCCTCATTAATCAAAAAACCCAAACTTGACTAATATGACGTAATTTTCTCTATCCCTTTCAGTTATGGTGATCTTGACAATCTAATTTCATGAATGAAAAGTAATGAAACTCTTAAATAAGTGTCGAGGATAGCTCAAGTTTACCTTAGTGTCCCAGATGAGCCCTTCCGGGGAGTAGTTATTTGCTTCATACCGAAAAAAAAAAGCTGGGCGGACAGTAAATCTTGAGACGATCAAGGATTATATGCCATTAAAGGGAACTAGCGGTCTTTCATTCTTGATATAATCATGGATAGCATGTATAACCGAGCATTAATCAGATGCCAGATTTGATCAATTGGTGGGGATTAGGCAGGTATGTGCCACAAACCGAACAATTTTTTCCATTGAATAGCGGGATACGGGTTTCTTACCAACCCACATTAAATAATATTATGTAAGTAGGGGTGGAATGAAGAAATTTATGTAATGAAGCTTCTGATTATAGTTTAATGAGGGTTAAATAATCAATGAAATGAAATAGCTGACAGTAGTCTAATGTGGATTAAACATAGTATGTAATGATATAGTGGAACATAGATTAATGAGGATTAAGCATAGTATATGTGACATACTAGGGGATAGTCTGTTATAGTTACTATGGAATATAGGTAGTATGTGGTATATTAGGATATGTGGGCCATATCATATATATGTCACACTGACTTACAAAAAACGAACATTTTTCATTCGGTTTTTGCATACTATAACAGCTATCAGGGGGCAGTTTAGGCAGAATCTTGGCTTTGGGAGCCAAGGGCAGGAGTTTGACCCTCCTTCCCCTGATATGTTTTGGAGGGGATTTACACCCCCGATCTTCGACTTACAAGGTCGACGCTTTCAGGTTAAGCTACCAAAACTAACTTAGGCTGAGGATTTTATTCTCACATCAGCTGGTAAGTGGTATAACGATAAGAAATAAGGAAAAGTAGGAGATTGAAGCAATTTGTCCTACTAAAATAAAGGGTTGTTCTACTGGTTGTCCTCCAATTCAGGTTAAAATGATTGAATTAGCTACAAGGGATCAGAAGAAAATTTGTGTTAATGGTCGGAAGACGGTACTTCGTTGTTTAGAAGTGTGTAGAAGTGGTACTAATATGAGAATAAAGATGGAGAATAGGAGGGCTAGGACTCCCCCTAGCTTATTAGGAATAGAGCGTAGGATGGCATAAGCAAATAAGAAGTATCACTCGGGTTTGATGTGAGGTGGGGTAACAAGAGGATTAGCTGGGATAAAGTTTTCAGCATCTCCGAGTAGGTTAGGTAGGAATAAGGCTAATATTGCTAAGAAGAATACTATAATAAAAAAGCCAAGTAGATCTTTGTATGAGAAGTAGGGGTGGAAGGAGACTTTGTCTGCATCGGAATTAATTCCTAGAGGGTTGTTAGAGCCAGTTTCGTGAAGGAATAAGAGGTGAATAACGGTCAGTGCTAAGATTAGGAATGGTAGGAGAAAGTGGAAGGCAAAAAAGCGTGTAAGGGTGGCGTTATCTACTGAAAAGCCCCCTCAAATTCATTGTACTAATATATTCCCAATATAGGGAAATGCGGACAATAAGTTAGTAATTACTGTAGCCCCCCAGAACGATATTTGTCCTCATGGAAGGACATAACCTACAAAGGCTGTTGCTATTAATAAGAATAAGAGGACTACACCAATATTTCATGTTTCTTTATAAAGATAGGAGCCATAGTAGAGTCCTCGAGCAATGTGTATATAAACACAGATGAAGAATAGTGAGGCCCCGTTAGCATGAATATTACGGATAAGTCAACCGTAATTTACGTCGCGGCAAATATGGATTACTGAGGAGAAGGCTATAGAAATGTCTGCGGTGTAGTGTATTGCTAGGAATAGTCCTGTAAGGATTTGAATAATTAAGCATAGTCCTATTAGTGACCCAAAATTCCATCATACTGAGATATTTGATGGGGCAGGGAGGTCTACTAGGGCGTGATTCATAATTTTTAGGATCGGGTGAGTTTTTCGGGTATTAATGGCCATTAATTCTTATAGTTGAATAAACAACGATAGTTTTTCAAGTTATTAGTCTTGGTTAAAGTCCAAGTAGGAATAATGTTATATTTCATATTTGTAATAATAATTGGTTTAATTTTAGGTTTAATAGGGGTAGCATCAAATCCTTCACCTTACTATGCTGCTTTGGGTTTAGTTACTGCTGCTGGAGTTGGGTGTGGATTATTGGTGGGCCATGGTGGGTCTTTTATGTCATTAGTTTTGTTTTTAATTTATTTAGGGGGGATGTTGGTGGTTTTTGCTTATACAGCGGCTTTGGCCGCTGAGCCTTACCCAGAGGCATGAGGAAATTGGTCAGTATTATTGTATGTTGGGTTTTATCTAATTGGATTAATTGTTGCTGGTAAATATTTTATAGTTGGGGGGTGAGGTTTACATTGAACTGGGGTCGAGGAGATAAGTGGTTTGGAAATGGTTCGTGGAGATTTTGAGGGCGTGGCTTTGTTATACTCTGATGGCGGGTGAATATTAGTTTTAGGGGGCTGAGTATTATTATTAACTTTATTTGTTGTGTTGGAGTTAACTCGGGGTCTATCTTGGGGAACTTTACGAGTGGTTAGGTAAAAGTGATTAGGATTACTAGGGTTAATGTTAAAAAAAGTAAGGTTAAGTAGGTTTTAATAAAGCCTTGTTGGGGCTGGGTAGAAAGTTTAATGAGAGGAATTTGTTGGATAAGGCTACTTTTTGGGCCAATTTTTTCATTTCAGGTTTGGTCAATTAAGTGGGTTGAAATATATTGGGCTCATTTTAAGTTAATTTTAGGCAATAGTCGGTGAATAATATGTGGAAAGAAGCCTAATATGTTGGAGAAGTGGTGAAGTTCAAGTGTTGGGGTAATTTTGAAATGGGAATTGGTTAAATTAGTTAATTCCAGGGCTAGGAGCAGACCAAAAACTGTAACTAGGAGTGCAGATAATTTTAGAATGGGGTTTATGGTTATGATTTGGGTTTTTGTTGGGGAAAGGTTAAGAGTAATAATTAGGCCAGCAATGATGCTTCCGTAAGCAAGACGTTTAATTGGGTTAATTACTAATGGACTATTTTCATTAATGGGGGATAATGCATTAAATCGAGGAAAGTTTATTAATGCGAAAAAAATAAGACGGAGGCTGTAGATAGCTGTAAAGGATGTTGCTACAAGAGTAAGAATTAGGGCTCAGGCGTTTAAGTGGGAAGTGTTTATAGATTCGATGATGGCATCTTTTGAGAAGAAGCCTGAAAGGAATGGTATACCTGTGAGGGCTAGGCTTCCAACTGTTAATGAGGTTGAGGTAAAAGGTAGAAGTTTGTGGAGTCCCCCTATTTTGCGGATATCTTGTTCATCATTGAGGCTATGAATAATAGACCCCGAGCAAAGGAAAAGTATTGCTTTAAAGAAGGCGTGGGTGCAAATATGGAGAAATGCTAATTGGGGTTGATTAAGGCCGATAGTAACTATTATCAGTCCTAATTGACTTGATGTTGAAAAAGCAACAATTTTTTTGATGTCATTTTGGGTTAGGGCACATGCTGCTGTAAAAAGGGTTGTTAGTGCTCCAAGGCATAGGCATGTTGTAAGTACCAATTTATTATCTTGAATAAGGGGATGAAGGCGAATTAGAAGGAAGATGCCTGCTACAACTATTGTGCTAGAGTGAAGTAATGCAGAAACTGGTGTGGGGCCTTCTATAGCTGAAGGTAATCAGGGATGGAGTCCAAATTGTGCGGATTTCCCGGCTGCGGCTAAGACAAGGCCAAGAAGGGGCAATGTGAGATCTTTGTCTTTTGATAAAATAAAAAGTTGTTGAATTTCTCATGAGCTGAGGTTAGTAGCTAATCATGCTATGCTTAGGATTAATCCGATATCACCAATTCGGTTATAGATAACGGCTTGTAGGGCTGCAGTATTAGCGTCTGCTCGACTATACCATCAACCGATAAGTAAGAATGATATGATTCCGACCCCTTCTCAGCCAATAAATAGTTGAAATATGTTGTTGGCAGTAACTAGGATAATTATTGAGATCAAAAATAATAGAAGGTATTTGAAGAAGCGATTTATGTTTGGGTCTGAGTATATGTATCAAAGGGCAAATTCGAGAATAGACCAAGTAACGTAGAGGGCAACAGGTGTAAAAATGATTGAATAAAAATCAAATTTGAAGCTTATGTTAATGTCAAAGGGGCCCATATTTATTCAATTTCAGTTGGTTACAATTGATTCTAAACCTTGGTCGAGAAAAATAAATAAAGGAATAAGGCTGATAAAGAAGGATATTTTTACAGCGGATTTAACATAAATGGATGACCAATTGGGGCTAAGTTCTTTTGGGGATAGGGATATTATTAATGGGAATATAAGAATAATAAAGATGAGTAAGAATGATGAGCTAAAGATGGTGTTCATAGCTCTTGCTTGGAGTTGCACCAAGAGTTTTTGGTTCCTAAGACCAATAGATTACTATTATCTTTCAAGGGCCGAGTGAGCCATGGGCTCGAACCATGATAAGAAGAATTAGCAGATCTTCGTGTCCCGGACCTCTCTCGGTAAATAAAAAGATTTTAACTCTTATCTTTAGAACCACAATCTAATATTTTAATTAAACTATAAATACAGAATGTTCAGCCTCAGATAAGTTCTGGTTTAAGAATTAATAATAATACGGGGAAAATGTGGAGGCTGAGTAGTAAGTGTTCTCGTGTGTGAGATGGATTAAGAGAGAGGAGGTGCTTGGATGTTAGTCCTCGTTGAGTTATCAAAAATATGTAAAGTGAATAGGATGCTGTAATTAGTACTCCTGCACCTGTGAGAATTAAAGTTCAGTTGGACCAGTTAAATAATGATGTAATAATAAGAAGTTCTCCTATGAGGTTGGGGGATGGGGGTAAAGCAAGATTGGCAAGGTTGGTTAAGAATCATCAGGTTGCCATAAGTGGAAGAATAACTTGAATTCCTCGGGCTAGAAGTAGGGTTCGGCTATGAATGCGTTCATAATTGGTGTTAGCTAGGCAGAATAGGGCTGATGAGATTAATCCATGGGCAATTATTAATGTTGTTGCTCCTGCGAAGCTTCATGGTGTTTGGATAAGAATAGCTCCTGCAACTAGACCTATATGGCTTACTGAAGAGTAAGCGATTAGGGATTTTAGGTCTGTTTGTCGTAAACAAATAGAGCTGGTTATAACAACACCTCAAATAGCTAAAATTATAAATGGGTAGGCTATTTCTTTGGTGAGCGGGTTTAATATAATAATGATACGTATTATTCCATAACCCCCTAATTTAAGTAAAACTGCGGCTAAAATTATTGAGCCTGCAATTGGGGCTTCTACATGAGCTTTTGGTAATCAAAGATGAACCCCATATAGGGGTATTTTAACAAGGAAGGCAATGATGCAGGCGGCCCATCAGAATTTGTCTGCTCATGAGTAAAGGTCGAGTAAATGTGAATGTTGTATAATAAATATGGAAAGAGTCCCTAAATCATTTTGTATGGATAGGAGAGCAATTAGAAGGGGAAGGGACCCTATTAAAGTATAAAATAAGAAATAAATACCCGCATTTAAACGTTCAGTTTGATTACCCCATCGTGTAATAATAATAAGTGTCGGGATTAGTGTGGCTTCAAATATAATATAAAATAGGATTATTTCTGTGGCAGAGAATGCTATGATAAGGAAGACTTGTAGTGAAATTAATAGTGAAATGTAGGTTCGTTGTCGGGTTAAGGGTTCAGGGGAAATATGGTTTTGGCTGGCCAGGATTATTAGTGGAAGAAGTCAGCAGGTTAAAATAAGTAGAGGGGCGGATAATGGATCTACAGCTAAGTATTGGTTAGAAAAGTCTCATCCTATATCTGTATTTCATTTAAATCAGAGCAAGCTTATTGTGGCAATTAGAAGACTATGGGCTGAGGTGGTAGTTCATAGTCATTTTTTATGAACAAATCAGGTGGTTGGAAATAATATGATTGTTGGAATTAAGATTTTTAACATTGAAGGAGGTTTAAGTTTTGTAAATTATCAGAGCCATGTGAGCGAGATGTGGCAACTAGAATGGCTAGTCCTGCGCTGGCTTCGCAGGCGGAGAAGGTTAAAATGATGATAGGCATGATGGAGTTGGAGATAGAATTTAATATTATAGACCAAATTGCGGTAGCAATAAAAAGGGTTAGTATTATACCTTCAAGGCATAATAGGGCTAATAAAAGGTGTGAGCGATTAAATGCTAAGCCTATTAAACCTAAAATAAATGCTGAGCTAAAGCTAAAATATATGGGGGACATAAGATGTTTATGGATTTTCACCATAATTTACTAAGCCGAAATTAGTGGTCTTAATTTGGACTAAACACCTATTCTGCTCATTCAAGACCTCCTTGTAATCACTCATAAATAAGGCCTAGGGTAAGTAAAATTAGAATGGTTGCTGCTCAAAGTAATGTGGACAGTGGTGTTAATAATTGATTTCCTCAGGGAAGAGGAAGGAGAAGGGCAATTTCTAAATCAAATAATAGGAAAAGGATAGCTACCAGAAAGAAGCGGAGTGAAAAAGGTAGACGAGCGTTACCTAAAGGATCAAAACCACATTCATAAGGGGATAATTTTTCGTTATCAGGATTTAATGATGGAAGTCAAAATGCGATAAAAGCGAGGATTAGGGAAATCAGGGCCGTGGTCGCGATAGACGATATGATGAGGCTCATTACTTTCCCTTGGATTTTAACCAAGATTAAATAATTGGAAATCACTTGTACTAATTTATACTAGAAAAGTAATTATGAGCCTCATCAATAGATGGATACGTAAAGGAATAATCACACTACATCTACGAAATGTCAGTATCATGCAGCGGCTTCAAAGCCGAAGTGATGTTCTGATGTAAAGTGATATTGGATTTGTCGTAAAAGACAAACTGCTAAAAATGTTGAACCAATAATAACGTGGAGTCCGTGGAAGCCTGTGGCAACATAAAATGTTGTTCCATAGACCCCATCGGCAATAGTGAAGGGTGCTTCATAATATTCTATAGCTTGAAGGGATGTAAAGTAAAATCCTAAAATAATAGTTAAAGTAAGGGATTGAATTGCTTCTTTTCGATTCCCCCCTATTAAGCTGTGATGTGCTCAAGTTACGGTTACTCCGGAGGCCAAGAGGACTGCGGTATTTAGGAGTGGAACTTCAAATGGATCTAGGGGGCTAATTCCTGTTGGTGGTCAGCATCCTCCTAGTTCTGGGGTAGGTGCTAGGCTTGAGTGGTAAAAGGCTCAGAAAAAACCTAAAAAGAAGAAAACTTCGGATGTAATAAATAGAATTATTCCGTAGCGAAGGCCTTTTTGAACGGGTGGCGTGTGGTGGCCTTGAAATGTTCCTTCTCGAATAATATCACGTCATCATTGAATCATAGTTAGGAGAAGAAGGGTTAATCCTAAATAAAGGAGGATTAATGAGTGGAAGTGAAATCAAACGGCTAAGCCTGATGTTATAAGAAGGGCAGCGGTAGCTCCTGTCAGTGGTCATGGGCTTGGGTCAACTATATGATATGCATGTGCTTGGTGAGCCATTATACATTTTCTTGTAAATATAAACTTAATAGGAGGACAAATACATATGCTTGAATTATTGCTACGGCTACTTCTAGAATTGTTAATAAAAACAGGATTAGGGAAGTTAGTAGTGCTACGGTTGGTATAATAGATAGAAGAACGAAAGCTGCGGTGGCAATTAGTTGTATTAGTAAATGACCGGCTGTTAAATTAGCAGTTAATCGAACACCTAAGGCTAAGGGCCGAATAAATAAACTGATAGTTTCAATAATAATGAGAATAGGGACTAAAGGGGTTGGTGTTCCTTCAGGAAGGAGGTGGCCTAGTGCAATAGTTGGTTGATTTAATATACCAATTAGTACAGTTGTCAGTCATAGAGGTAAGGCAAATGCTATATTAAGAGAAAGTTGGGTTGTGGGGGTGAAGGTATAAGGGAGAAGTCCCAGGAGATTAATAGTAATTAAGAATAATATAAGGGCTGTAAATAAAACAGCTCATTTATGACCACCTAAATTTATGGGTTGTATAAGTTGATAAATAAAGCGATTAACAAATCAGGCTTGTAGGGTAATTAATCGATTATTTAATCATCGGTTTGTAGGAGTAGGGAAAATTAATCATGGAATTAGAATTGCTAGGGCAATTAGTGGAATTCCAATAAGTGAGGGGCTTAAGAATTGGTCAAAAAAGCTTACAATCATGGTCAATTTCAAGGATTAGGCTTAGGTTTTTCAGTACTTTTTAGAGTAGGTTCATTATTAAATAGATGACTTATTACTTTATTTGGTAAAATAGAAATAAAAATAATTCATGAAAATAATAGAATCAAGAATCATGGATTAGGATTTAACTGGGGCATGTCACTAAGGGTGGTAGGGAATCACCAAAATTTAGCTTAAAAGGCTAATGCTAGGCCCAGTTTAGCTTCTTAGTGAAGTTTCTTCTAATATTAATGAAGATCAGGTTTCGAAGTGTTCAAGGGGTACTGCTTCCACTACAATGGGCATAAAGCTGTGGTTAGCACCACAAATTTCTGAACACTGTCCATAGTAAACACCAGGCCGTGATACAATAAAAGCGGTTTGGTTAAGTCGCCCTGGGACGGCATCTATTTTTACTCCTAAAGCTGGAACTGCTCATGAGTGTAAAACATCTTCTGCTGAAACTAACACTCGGATTGGTGATTCTATTGGTACTACTATGCGGTGATCTGTTTCTAATAGGCGAAATTGGCCAGGTGTTAAGTCTTGGGTTTGAATCATATATGAGTCAAATCCTAGGTCTTCATAATCTGTATATTCATAACTTCAGTATCATTGATGGCCTATAGCTTTAATAGTTAGGTGTGGATCATTAATTTCATCTATAAGATATAAAATACGTAATGATGGGAGGGCAATTATGATAAGAATAATGGCTGGGAGAATAGTTCAAACGATTTCGATTTCTTGGGAGTCAAGAATATATTTGTTTGTGAGCTTAGTTGATACTATTGCTGAAATAATGTAGAGGACTAGGGTGCTAATTAAAAATACAATTATTAGGGTGTGGTCGTGGAAATGAATAAGTTCTTCCATAACTGGGGAGGCTGCATCTTGGAATCCTAATTGTGAGGGGTGTGCCATTATTAATTAAGATACGCGAGGTTTAAACTCGCAATTCTGCCCTGACAAAGCAGTGTAATATATTTTACTAGAATCTTTATAAAGAAAGTGACAGAGTGGTTATGTGGTTGGCTTGAAACCAGCATATGGGGGTTCAATTCCTTCCTTTCTTGTTAAAAAGAAGATCGTTGAACTTGGACAAATGCTGGTTCTTCGTAGGTATGATATGGTGGTGGACAACCATGAAGTCACTCTACATTTGTATGAGGAAGTTCAACAGATAAAACTTCTCGTTTTGAGGCAAATGCTTCTCAAATAATGAAGAGTAATATAATTACAGCAACAAGAGAAATTAGGGAGCCAATAGATGAAACAGAATTTCATAGAGTATATGCGTCTGGATAATCTGAATATCGTCGTGGTATTCCTGCAAGGCCTAGGAAGTGCTGTGGGAAGAAAGTTAAGTTTACTCCGATAAATATAACTACGAATTGGATTTTTGTTCAAGTTTGGTGAAAGGTGTAGCCAGAAATTAAGGGGAATCAGTGGATAAAGCCAGCTATAATAGCGAATACTGCTCCTATTGATAAAACATAGTGGAAGTGAGCTACTACATAATATGTGTCATGAAGAACAATATCTAATGAGGAGTTAGCTAAGACAATTCCTGTTAAACCACCTACTGTAAAAAGAAAAATAAAACCTAAGGCCCATAGTAAGGGGGTTTCTCATTTAATAGCTCCTCCATGAAGAGTTGCTAATCAGCTAAATACTTTAACACCTGTAGGAATGGCAATAATTATTGTTGCAGAGGTAAAGTAGGCTCGGGTGTCTACATCTATTCCTACTGTAAATATGTGATGGGCTCAAACAATGAAGCCAAGTAGTCCAATTGCTATTATTGCTCAAACTATTCCTATATATCCAAATGGTTCTTTTTTGCCCGAGTAGTAGGCTACCACATGTGAAATTATTCCGAACCCTGGTAAAATTAAAATATAAACCTCTGGGTGACCAAAAAATCAAAATAAGTGTTGATAAAGAATTGGGTCCCCTCCCCCTGCTGGATCAAAGAATGTGGTATTAAGATTACGATCTGTAAGTAATATTGTAATTCCGGCTGCAAGAACAGGAAGGGAAAGAAGAAGAAGAACAGTGGTAACAAGAATTGATCAGACAAATAATGGTGTTTGATACTGAGAAATAGCAGGTGGTTTTATGTTAATGATGGTTGTAATAAAATTAATTGAGGCTAAAATTGATGAAATACCGGCTAAGTGTAATGAGAAGATGGCTAAATCTACAGAAGGTCCAGCATGTGCTAAATTACTTGCTAGTGGTGGATAAACTGTTCAGCCGGTCCCTGCTCCAGCTTCTACTCCAGCAGAAGCCAGAAGTAAAAGAAACGATGGGGGGAGAAGTCAGAAGCTTATATTATTTATTCGGGGAAAGGCTATATCTGGAGCACCAATTATTAAAGGGACTAGTCAATTTCCAAAGCCGCCAATCATTACTGGCATTACCATGAAAAAGATTATTACAAAAGCATGGGCGGTGACGATCACATTGTAAATCTGATCGTCACCTAAAAGTGATCCAGGTTGACCTAGTTCAGCTCGAATAAGTAAACTTAGGGCCGTCCCAACTATTCCTGCTCAGGCACCAAAAATAAGGTAAAGGGTGCCGATGTCTTTGTGGTTAGTAGAAAATAGTCAACGATTAATTGCCACAGGTAAGATGGCTGAGGGTTAAGCGGCGGATTGTAGCTCCGTAAACAGAGGTCAAACTCCTCTTCTTACCACAGCTCTGAAGTAGTAAACTACGTTGGATTGCAAATCCAAAGATGGAGGTTAAGCCCTCCCGGGGCTTTCTCCCGCCTTTGTTTAAGGCGGCGGGAGAAAGCTTAGGTAAAAGTTCGCTGGATTGAACACTTAGCTGTTAACTAAGATTTTATAGGATCAAGGCCTATTTACCTAGAAGATTTTAGCTTAATAAAAGTATCTGGGTTGCATTCAGAAGATGTGAGATAAAGTCTTGCAAATCTTAACAGAAATTAGAGGATTTTCACTTCTACTTAAAGCTTTGAAGGCTTTTGGTCTAACTATTAACCTAAATTTCTATAAGACTAGTGTAAAAATTATGGGTGTTAGTGGAAGGAGAAGAATTGAGAGGGTTGCTGATATTAATAGAATAATGGTAGGGTGCTGGGGTTTTGTTCGTCATGAAGATAATATATTAGTTGGGTTGGGGTTTATGGTTAATGTTGTGGCGTAACATAGTCGTAGATAAAAGAATAGGCTAAGGAGGGTTATGAAGGCTATGATTGTAGCTGGGATGAATAGGCTTTGTTTTGTTAATTCTTGTAAAATTAGTCATTTGGGTATAAAGCCTGAGAGAGGAGGTAATCCTCCTAAGGAGAGGAGGGTTATTAGGGCAATAACAGATAGTAGTGGGGATTTGGTCGATGATGAAGAAATGGAATTAATTTTTATTGAGTTAAAAATTTTAAATAAAAGGAAAGTTGTGAGTGTTATAATAATATATAGAATCAGGTTTAGTAGGGTTAAATTAGGGGCGTAATGTAAAATTGTAATTATTCATCCGAGGTTGGCAATTGATGAATAAGCTAGAATTTTTCGTAGTTGTGTCTGATTAAGTCCCCCTCACCCCCCAATTACTGTTGATAAGATACCAAGGGACAATAAAAGGTCAGGATTGAGTAGTGGGTAAAGTTGAAGTAAAATAGCAAATGGGGCTAGTTTTTGTCAGGTTGATAAGATGAGACCTGTAGTCAAATCTAAGCCTTGAAGGACTTCTGGTAGTCAGAAGTGTAATGGTGCGAGACCGATTTTTAGGGCTAGAGCAATTGTTGCTAGTGTGGCAGAGGTTGGATTTAGCATTTCAATTAGACTTCACTCGCCTGAAGTCCAAGCGTTTGTAACGCTTGCAAATAGTAATAAAGTTGAGGCAGTCGCTTGTGTAATAAAATATTTTGTAGTAGCTTCTACTGCTCGGGGGTGGTGTTGGTGAATTATTAGGGGAATGATAGCTAAAGTGTTAATTTCGAGGCCCATTCAGACTAGGAGTCAATGTGATCCAATAAATGTCAGGGTAGTTCCTAGGCCTAAGCTTGAAATAAGAATAGTTAATACGATGGGGTTCATTAGTAAAGGAAGGATTTTAACCAACATGGTTGGGGTATGGGCCCAAAAGCTTTGTTAGCTGACTCTACTTAGGAAATGGTATAATAGGGAGTACGGAGGGTTTTGATCTCTCAGGTACAGGTTCAAATCCTGTTTTTCTAGAAGGAAGTGGGGAGATTTTAACTCTCATTATCCACTCTATCAAAGTGGTCCTTTAGTTCAGGCACGCTTCCGTTGTTAGGTTAGAGGGGGTAGGCTTGTTATAGCTAGGGGGAGGGCTACATGTCATAAAATAATTGCCAGGGTTAAAGGTAAGAAATTTTTTCAAACTAAGTGTATAAGTTGATCATAACGAAATCGAGGGTATGATGCTCGTACTCATAAAAAAATTAGGGTTAATAATGTGGCTTTCATTATTAGGCTAATTGTTGAGATTTGTGGGAAGAGGGGATTATAAGAGGTTCCTATAAATAAGATGACTGAGAGGGTATTTATTAATAAAATGTTTGTGTATTCGGCTAGGAAGAATAAGGCGAATGGGCCTCCTGCATATTCAATGTTAAAACCCGATACTAATTCTGATTCTCCTTCCGTTAGGTCAAATGGGGCTCGATTAGTTTCTGCTAGAGTTGAAATATATCATATTAAGGCTAATGGTCACCCTGGAATAAGAAGTCAAATTGTTTCTTGAGCTAAATTAAAGGTGTGTAGGGTAAACCCCCCAGCAAAGACAATCATTGAAAGTAAAATGAGGCCTAAGCTAACTTCGTAGGAGATGGTCTGTGCTACGGCACGTAGGGCCCCTATTAAGGCATATTTTGAATTAGATGCTCATCCGGACCCCAAAATAGTGTATACGGTTAGGCTTGAAATTGCTAGAATAAATAGTAAGCCTAGATTTAGGTTAATAATTGAGTGTGGAAGTGGAAGTGGTATTCATATTAGAAGAGCCAGGGCTAAGGCTACTGTTGGTGTAGCTAAAAATAAAAATGGGGAGGATGCTGATGGGCGGACGGGTTCTTTAATAAATAACTTTAGGCCATCGGCGATAGGTTGAAGGAGGCCGTGGGGTCCAACAATGTTTGGACCTTTACGAAGTTGTATGTAGCCGAGAATTTTTCGTTCAATTAAAGTCAGGAAGGCTGTGGCTAATAAGATGGGAATAATGTAGGCAAGAGGATTAATTAAATAGAGTAATATGGTCTGGAGCATAAGTTGAGGAGAGGATTTGAACCTCTGGATTAAAGGACTTAGGTCTTTTGCATTTACCAGGCTCTGCCACCTCAACAACCCTTTTTTTGGGCAATAGGCGATCTTTTCTTATCTATTTTAGTTTAATTCAATAGATGAAAATGGGGCGTACTATCAGCATTGGCCCCACTTTTCCGGTCCTTTCGTACTAGGAAAAGTATATTCATAGATAGAAACTGACCTGGATTTCTCCGGTCTGAACTCAGATCACGTAGGACTATTAATCGTTGAACAAACGAACCCTTAATAGCGGTTGCGCCATTAGGATGTCCTGATCCAACATCGAGGTCGTAAACCCTTTCGTCGATAGGGACTCTGAGAAAGGATTGCGCTGTTATCCCTAGGGTAACTTGGTTCATTGATCAGGAAATCCTGGGTCATTTTTCGATAAATATTTTATTAATCAGAATTGTTATTCTGATTTTTAAATACTAAGTATTCGGTCGATTAGGGGGATTTGTTTTTCCCCTTGGTCACCCCAACCAAAAACAGTTAAGTTAGAAGTATTGTATTTTTTGTTTATATCCTGAGAGATGAAAAATTACATAATTAACTTAAGTGTTTGAAGCTCCATAGGGTCTTCTCGTCTAATGTTATTATATTCGCTTCTGCACGAATAGATCAATTTCATTGATTAGAAAATAGAGACAGTTAAACTCTCGTGATGCCTTTCATACGGGTCTTCATTTAAAAGACAAGTGATTACGCTACCTTTGCACGGTCAAAATACCGCGGCCGTTGAACATTGTCACAGGGCAGGCGGGACCTCTTATATTTGAGCAAGAGGCGATGTTTTTGGTAAACAGGCGGAGTTTGTGTTTGCCGAGTTCCTTTATTTTCTTTTAATCTTTCCTTAAGACATTCCTGTGTAGGGTTAACGAATAATAAAATAGGTTTTTCTAGTTAAAGGTATAGTGATATAATGATCTCAGTTTGAGGTCGTTTAATTATCAGTGATTTAATTCTTTCTGATATACACTTATGTCGGGAGAGAGTTATTCTCTTTATTACTCATTTTAGCATATGTTCTTTTATATTTTTATAAAATAACCCAATAGGGTTAAGGGGGCTATGAATAAATATCTAAATTATAAGTTTTTGTAAGACTGGAGCTGCGACGCTTACTTGGCAGGTGGCTGCTTTTAGGCCCACTGAGGTAAAAACTTTAGTAAATATGATCAATTCCCACCTTAAAAAGTTGTATCTTAGTTTAGAAGGGCTGTACCTCTTCTAAATAACTATTAATTCTTATATTTTACTTTGGTAAGTAGGTCTTGTTTAGTAATTAAAAAATTAATGCAGAACTAAAGTTCTTTTTTTGGGTAACCAGCTATCACTAAACTCGGTAGGCTTTTCACCACTACTCGGAAGTCTTCCCACTCTTTTGCCACAGAGACGGGTTGGCTCTATTAGGCTGCTTCGGAGTAGCTCGTTTAGTTTCGGGGAGGTAGACTTAAGGTCTTTTCGCCTAATTTTTCTAGCTAAATCATGATGCAAAAGGTACGAGGTAGAATCTCTGCTCTTTAATACTTTAGTGATTTATTTCATTTCTTTTTCAGCCTTCCCTTGCGGTACATGAGCTATTGCGCTGTGGATTTTGTTCTGTCGCCCATACTAAAAGGTTAAAAATGTTTTAGTTAAAGGTTATAGTATAAATTAGATTAATAAGGTCTAGTTAAGTTGGTAGTTAGGCTAGCTATAAGGTTCAAAATGACCCGAATTGCACGGGTATATCCTCGGTGTAAGGGAGGTGCTTTGCTGATTTAGCCACATTTTGATTCCAAGTGCACTTTCCAGTACACTTACCATGTTACGACTTGCCTCCTCTTGTTATAATAATGTTTTTATATAAATAGGTGTATTTTTGAGGAGAGTGACGGGCGGTGTGTGCGCATCCCAGAGCCAATTTCAGGGAGGTACTCTGACCCTCCCTTACTGCTAAATCCACCTTTAGGTATTTTTTCAGTTTACCATTCGTGTTTTTTGGTAAAAAAATGTAGCCCATTTCTTTCCACTTCATTCGCTACACCTCGACCTGACGTACATAAGTTTAAATTCTTTTTGCTTACTTTTAATCCCTCACAGGGTGAGCTGACGACGGCGGTATATAGACGGTAATGGCAAGAAGTGGTAAGGTTTAACGGGGACTATCGGTTATAGAACAGGCTCCTCTAGGTGGGTGTGGGATACCGCCAAGTCCTTTGGGTTTTAAGCTAGCGCTTGTAGTACTCTGGCGAACAATATGGTGAAATGTTGTCTAAGTTTGTGGTTGAGCATAGTAGGGTATCTAATCCTAGTTTGGGGCCCAACTGTCGTGACATCAAGGCTCCTTTATTTATAAAGTCACTTTCGTTGTTGATTATTCCATTCATGTGTGCGTATAACAGCTTTATGAGGTCTTAATTTTAGTTGTTAGAGGCCATCCTTAAATCACTCTTTACGCCGGGGTGTGTTAATATGAGTTACTCGTATAACCGCGGTGGCTGGCACGAGATTAACCAACTCTGTTAACTTTAACTGATTCAAGCTTACACTTATGTATCAATGTTTATTACTGCTGAAGTCCCTTGGGGGTGTGGCTTAGCAAGGTGTCTTGGGCTACGTGCGTGTGCCTGATACCCGCACCTAGTTATTTTATAGAATAGCTAGGGCATTTTCACAGGAGGGCTGAAACTTGCATGTATAATTCTAGTTACAATTAACACTAAGGCCAGGACCAAACCTTACATGCCTGCGGAAAAATATGATTTTTCATCTTAGCATCTTCAGTGCCATACTTTAAATTAAGCTACGTTAGC